ATTTGAAAATGAGCAGTTCAGATAGAATCGAACTTTTGATTGACCCGGGCACTTGGGATCCTATGGACGAAGATATGGTCTCCATGGACCCCATTGAATTTCATTCAGAGGAGGAACCTTATAAAGATCGTATTGATTCTTATCAACAAAGAACAGGTTTAACTGAAGCTGTTCAAACAGGCATAGGTCAATTAAATGGTATTCCCATAGCAATTGGGGTTATGGATTTTCAGTTTTTGGGGGGTAGTATGGGATCTGTAGTAGGCGAGAAAATAACTCGTTTGATCGAGTATGCTACTAATCGATCTCTACCTGTTATTATTGTGTGTGCTTCCGGAGGAGCACGTATGCAAGAAGGAAGTTTGAGCTTGATGCAAATGGCTAAAATATCTTCTGCTTCATATAATTATCAATCAAATAAAAAGTTATTCTATGTATCAATCCTTACATCCCCTACAACTGGTGGAGTAACGGCCAGTTTTGGTATGTTGGGAGATGTCATTATTGCTGAACCTAACGCGTACATTGCTTTCGCAGGTAAAAGAGTAATTGAACAAACATTGAATAAAACAGTACCCGACGGTTCACAAGCAGCTGAGTATTTATTCCATAAGGGCTTATTCGACCCAATCATACCGCGTAATCTTTTAAAAGGCGTTCTGAGTGAGTTATTTCAACTACACGGTTTTTTTCCTTTGAAAAACAGATATATATAATATAGAAATAGAACGAAAATATTAAAATCTAGAAAAAATAGAAGTGATTTCTATGCCTTACCTACCAAGAACTTCCATTTTTTATTAGAAATCGAATCCCTTTTTGTTGGGTTGAATTAGTTTAGTTAGAGTCGCGAACTTATAATAAACTCTTTATCTTTAATAAAAAAAACTCTTTATTTTATTAGTAAGATAGAAAGAGTATTAAGGACGGGAGAATTCATAAAATTTCTTAAACTTAAAGTGGGTTGTCATACATATTCGTGTAGAAAGATGAATAGGTACACTAAATTTTCATTTAGTTCTCATTCCTTGCACTTATTAAGTACTTAATATTATTTATCTTAATATTATTTATAATAATTATAATATAATATAATAGATATACTTATGATATCTTTATATTTATAATAGATACAAATATTAAATTAATAGATATAAATATTAAATTGAGGTACCCGTTCTATGACAGATCTTTACTTACCTTCTTTTTTTGTCCCTTTAGTAGGCCTAGTATTTCCGGCGATTGCAATGGCTTCTTTATTTCTTCATGTACAAAAAAATAAGATTGTCTAGACCTGATGGGGCCAACCAGATATTTTTTTTTGTACAGATATTTGTTTAGTGTAATGCGGTATGATATGTGCCTTTTTTCCGAATACAAATGAAAGAACTGTTATGCATGCGGATACATGATATCCGTATAAATCCATGTATATACGGGTTATAAAAACGATCGGCAAATATTTTTATAATAGAAAGTCAATGTATCTAACCAATTACTCCTAAGGGTTCATATCAGAATAGTTTTAGTTGATGAAAGTTACTTTGGCATCAAGAAAAGTAAAGTCAATTTTTTTTTTCTGAATTCCAATCGAATGCAATCGGATCTAGTATAGTATGAACTGGCGATCAGAACATATATGGATAGAACTTATAACAGGGTCTCGAAAAGCAAGTAATTTTTTCTGGGCCTTTATTCTTTTTTTAGGTTCACTAGGATTCTTAGTGGTTGGAATTTCTAGTTATCTTGGTAGGAATCTGATACCTGGATTTCCTTCTCAACAAATTCTTTTTTTTCCACAAGGGATCGTGATGTCGTTCTATGGGATCGCGGGTTTATTCATTAGTTCCTATTTGTGGTGCACAATATTGTGGAATGTAGGTAGTGGTTATGATCGATTCGATAGAAAAGAAGGAATAATGTGTATTTTTCGTTGGGGATTCCCCGGAATAAATCGTCGCATTTTCCTTCGCTTCTTTATGAAAGATATCCAATCAATCAGAATGGAGGTTAAAGAGGGTCTTTTTCCTCGTCGTATTCTTTATATGGAAATCAGAGGCCAAGGAACCATCCCCTTGACTCGTACTGATGAGAATTTGACTCCACGAGAAATTGAACAAAAAGCTGCCGAATTGGGCTATTTCCTGCGCGTACCAATTGAAGTTTTTTGAATTTTTATCAAAAGGAACAAATTCGTTCGGATTTATCCAATTGAGATATTCGGAAATCCCATTTACTTAGAATTTACTTATTCTATTATAAATATATATATTTCATCCGAAACGGGATCCTTAATTCTATTTCTATATTCTTTTTTATTTCTATATTCTTTTTTCTAGATCTAAGGACTACATTTTTACAAAAAACTGGGAATAGATCCATAGGTTCGATACCTTGTTATAGAACTCGTGCTTTCGAGAAATATAAGATCAGATAAAGTTGACAAATGAAGCAGTTCATTAACAATTCATAGAAAAAAAAATGAAAAAAAAGAAAGCATTGGCTTCCCTCGCATATCTTGCATCTATAATATTTTTGCCCTGGTGGATCTCTCTCTCATTTCAAAAAAGTCTGGAACTTTGGATTATTCATTGGTGGAATACTAGGCAATCCGAAAATTTTTTGAATGATATTCAAGAGAAAAATGTTTTAGAAAAATTCCTAGAATTAGAAGAACTATTCTTGTTGGATGAAATGATAAAAGAATACCCAGAGACACATATAAAAAAGCTTCGTATAGGAATACACAAAGAAACGATACAATTGGTCAAAACACATAATGAATATCATCTCCATATCATTTTGCATTTGTCGACAAATATAATCTGTTTTACTATTCTAAGTGGTTATTTTATTCTGGGTAATGAAGAACTTGTTATTCTGAATTCTTGGATTCAGGAATTCTTCTATAACTTAAGTGACACAATAAAAGCTTTTTCTATTCTTTTAGTTACTGATTTATGGATTGGATTTCACTCAACCCATGGTTGGGAACTAATGATTGGTTCGATCTACAATGATTTTGGATTGGCTCATAATGAGCAAATTATATCTGGTCTTGTTTCCACTTTTCCAGTTATTCTAGATACAATTGTGAAATATTGGATCTTCCGTTTTTTAAATCGCGTATCTCCTTCGCTTGTAGTCATTTATCATTCAATGAATGAATGATAAACTTATTTGATTTCCTGATTTGATTTCCTGATATCAATCAAAAAGTTTTTTCACGTAAAAAAAGGGCATTTTTTATTTTTCTCATTCTTTATACTTTTCAAGGCCTTTGTCCTGTTTTCGTCGAATTTTTTCAGTACAATGGCAGACTCGTGGATAGGGAACTATACTAACTACCTATCTAATTTATTGTAGAAATTCCGGGATCAATGATTGGATCATGCAAAATAGAAATACTTTTTCTTGGGTAAAGGAACAGATGACTCAATTTATTTCTGTATCGATCATGATATATGTAATAACTCGAGCATCTATTTCAAATGCGTATCCCATTTTTGCGCAGAAAAGTTATGAAAATCCACGAGAAGCAACCGGGCGAATTGTATGCGCCAATTGCCATTTAGCTAATAAGCCTGTGGATATTGAAGTTCCGCAAGCTGTACTTCCTGATACTGTATTTGAAGCAGTTGTTCGAATTCCTTATGATATGCAAGTGAAACAAGTCCTTGCTAATGGTAAAAAAGGGGCTTTGAACGTGGGGGCTGTTCTTATTTTACCCGAGGGATTCGAATTAGCCCCCACCGATCGTATTTCTCCCGAGGTGAAAGAAAAGATAGGAAATCTGTCTTTTCTGAGTTATCGTCCTAATAAAAGAAATATTCTTGTGATAGGTCCTGTTCCAGGTCAAAAATATAGTGAAATCATCTTTCCCATTCTTTCCCCCGACCCTGCTACAAAGAAAGACGTTAACTTCTTAAAATATCCTATATATGTAGGTGGGAACAGGGGGAGGGGTCAGATTTATCCTGATGGGAGCAAGAGTAACAATACAGTCTATAATGCTACATCCGCGGGTATAGTAAGCAAAATAGTACGTAAAGAAAAGGGGGGATATGAAATAACCATAGTTGATGCATCGGATGGTCACCAAGCGGTTGATATTATACCTCCAGGGCCAGAACTTCTTGTTTCAGAGGGTGAATCTATCAAGCTTGATCAACCATTAACAAGCAATCCTAATGTAGGGGGGTTTGGTCAGGGAGATGCAGAAATAGTGCTTCAAGATCCATTACGCGTCCAAGGCCTTTTGTTCTTCTTGGCATCTGTTATTTTGGCACAAATTTTTTTGGTTCTTAAAAAGAAACAGTTTGAAAAGGTTCAATTATATGAAATGAATTTTTAGATCCAGAAATTCCTTACCATCAAGTTGATAAAAAGCGCCGAATTCTTGTTGATCAAAAAAATGAAATATGTATTTCTGTAAACTTCCTTAAACCTAAGGTATACAAAAACAAAGGAAGAAGATACAAGACAAGGACTGGATAAATGAAATGAAAGGAACAGGTACCTCTAGGAAGGATTATAAGTCTTCCTAATCTTCTATTCGACACAAGAAAAGGTAGAACTCCTTTTTCTTGTGTCGTCTTGTATCGAAATAATAATGCTTTTTCTCTTGTTCACCAAAGATTAATATTTCTTCTTTTCCGGATATATCGGAAATCTTTTGTTTAGATTCATACATTCATTATTTTAAATAAATAAAAACATAAGAAATAAGAAGTAGTAGACAAACAAAAAGTTTTAGAGGGGAGTCATTCATTGAGTAAATGGAGCTTCTTCTTCTATTATTCAATTAACTTCCACTTTTAATTTATATTATTTATTTTTCAATATTACTCAAAATTTACTTGTTTGGTTGAAAAGCGGCGCGGATTAGAATCTATTTTTACGCATACCTAAATGCTTATTTTTTATTTTATCTTTTTTTTCTATTTTATATACAATAAGTTTTTATTTGTTTACTATAAGAAATGTAAAAATGATTTGCA